TGGATTGGCACTACACAAAAAATCTACATGGATATGGATAGAAAAAGTGTAAGTGTAGATAGAATAAAAAAAAGAAGTAGGAAAAAGATTTTCTGGTTTATTCAATAAAAATCTATCAATAAATATATCTTAAAGAAGCAAACTTAATTTTTTTTTAATTGTTAGTAGAGTTTCAACGAAAACCTTCCAATTGAAGGTAATGCCCGAATTTTCTATTTCTAAATTTCTAAATCCAACTATTTTGTATTTTGACTCGTTCAAGATAAAATTGATTCATTTATTCACTTGATCTTTTTTCTATCCATCTTATCAATAAAATGGACTTTTTTTCTTGTACGAGATTTTATGGGAAAAATAAAAAATGTATGAATAGACAAAAGAAAGGGGGAATAAGAAAGATTATACCAAACTATATATGAGTTACCCTCATTTTCTTTGTATTTTATTAATATTAATGAGATTTCATTTGACTAAGGCGAAGTTCCTTAAAAACCTCCGCCTTCTTTAAAATATCATAAACAGTTCCTGTAGATTGAGCACCCTTTTCAAGGAAATATAGAATAGCAGGAACATTTAAATAAGTTTGATTTTTTATCGGATCATAAAAACCCACTTTCCGAAGATCTCTTCCCTCTCTTCGGGATCGAACATCAATTGCAACGATTCGATAGACGGCTCATTGGGATAGATTAGATGAGCAACCCCCCCTAGAAACGTATAGGAAGTTTTCTCCTCGTACGGCTCGAGAAAAATGATTCGAAGTTATGTATATAGAATATAATAGAAAATAGGTCCATAAAATCATCAAATCAATTAGACTAGGAATTAAATCCTTTTTTCTTCTTTGTTTGCTGAAAAAATCATTTGTACTCATAACTCAAGTTGAATAACTCTCAAATAGCTCAAAATCTTTTTTGATTTCCTTTTTTTTTTGAGTGGTCTCTAATCCCCTTTCTTTTGTTTGTCTCATTTAGAATCTATTTGAATTATTCAGTCTGATCCAGTTGTTGAGACAATTGAAAGGGTGTTTGCTTGTTCCGGAATCCTTTATCTTTGCTTTGAATCAGTAGGTTTAGACATTACTTCGTTGATCTTTAATCTCAAAATGGCAGCAACATACCCTTTTTGTGATTTCTTTCTATCAAAGAATCATACGAACGGTTGATTCCCGCACGATATACTTTTTTTCTTATCGAAATTATTGAAAAGGTTTTCTCAATTCCAACAAATTTCCTTTTGGATTTAAATGGAAACTTGTTCGAATTGGATCTTTCCATTTCTTTTTTTTTTTTCAAAGATATACTTACGAAGTTGTTCCAACTTTTTGATTGATACTAACCCTAGATCCTTGCCCTTAGGAAATGAATCAATACTTTCTACTCGAGCTCCACTCCATCATTATTTCCATTACAACCCCAAAAATCTGGGTTCTAGTGGAAGAGAATAAAGGATATCGAGCCAAGAGCACTTTTCTTATATAAAATGATGGATATAAAAATCCACAACAAATCATGTCCTTCAAGTCGCACGTTGCTTTCTACCACATCGTTTCAAACGAAGTTTTACCATAACATTCCTCTAACCTCTAATTTTGATCCGGTATGCAATTGATTCAATTATGGAATCATGAATAGTCATTGGTTTTGTTGGTACATAGACATAGAAATTTAGACTCTAGATTCAATCTATTTTAGATTATTCTATTTCTATATTAAAGATTCTATTTTATCTATTTTATTATAGATTCTTAAAGTCTATATTCGAATATTTCTATTCCTATTTAGGAGTATCTATATAGAGAATCTAAGAATCTAATTTTAGTCAAATTTTATATAATTTGACCCCAAGGCATTCTTAGTTTAGGAGACTTAATCCCATTGATTGAATTTAGTCAGTACAGTAGTAAATTCCCCTCTTTTCTTTCTTGTCTTGCTTATATTATAATTCATAAATTTACTAATTCATAAATTTTCAAAACACAGAGAATTCATAATTGAACTAACTCACTAAAATTTAAGGGTTTAAGGGATAGGGAATATAGAAGCTTTTTTTTTCGCATTTTGATTATGACTGCATCATTGAAAATTCAATCAAATAGATCTAAGGCGTAAGATTTTCTAAATAAAAAATTTCCTTCCATATGAATTGAATATAAAATGGAATATAAAGAAGTATATGATGAAGAGTTGATCTGGTTTTTTTGAATTTATGAATTCCATTTTTTTTTGATCAATCTATAATCCTATCTTGTCTTGCCTGGATTGTATCTCAAATCGATTGAGTTATATCTGCGTGCCATTTGAACTCGATTCAGTTTGTGAAAAAGATAGGATTCAAAAAGGAATCGTTAAAAAATCAGAAAGAGAAAAAAGAAGAAAATTCTATCCAATATTCTTTTATTATATTGGAAGGTTGTTCAAAAAAGGTTTATTATGATAGAATAATAATATGCTCTGGGACGAAAGGATTCGAACCTTCGAATAGCGGGACCAAAACCCGTTGCCTTACCACTTGGCCACGCCCCACTTAGATTTCTATTCTACTCTAACTAATACTATATATACTATATAATAATATTGATTGTTTGTCAATTCCAGTCCAAATATCTATAGCATCAATTAGATTGTTATTCGAAATTTTTGACACGTGTAAGTATAGAATTAAACTTAATTTATTGATCATTACATAGAATTCAATTAACATATTGTATGAAAGTATTATTTCTTCTATTCTCTTTTGATTTGAGAAGTGAAGGGTTTTGATTGAGTAAGTTCAAAAAAAAAAAAAAAAGAAAGATTGATTTTTGATCTACCTTGCTTTCTTCATTTTTCCCTTATATCAATAACTCAATCAAAATGCAATTATCTCCAAGAACAAAATATCTGTTATGCTTAATATCTTTAGTTTGATCTGTATCTGTCTTAATTCTACACTTTCTTCGTGTAGTTTTGTCTTCGCCAAATTGCCCGAAGCCTATGCTTTTTTGAGTCCAATCGTAGATTTTATGCCTGTCATACCTGTTCTTTTTTTTCTCTTAGCTTTTGTTTGGCAAGCTGCTGTAAGTTTTCGATAAGATTTTTTATTTTGTTTTAATTTTGTTCTAGAAAAATGAACGATTTATTCGAGAAAAAATTCTCATTCTAATACTAATATAAGATCAAATAAGTCTTAGAGTATGAACCCTCAATTCAAAGAGTAGAATTCTTGGATAGCCACGATAAATCAAATCTGGATTACCCCCTTTCCGATTCTAACCATTTTTTCCGTGAAAGACCCCATTGGAGTACTCCACAATTTTCTATTGTGGGTATGAAAGAAATTTTGGATAATAATCAAATAAAAAACCCTTATTCCATATTAAATTTTAAAAATGTCTAAAAATGTTTTTCGACTTCTAGAAAGCATTTTTCGGCGTCAAAATAGAATATGTGGTATAAAAATGGAGAATTTATTCTCTTTTCTCAAAAAAAATCTTGGAGATTTGTAATGCTTATTCTCAAACTCTTCGTTTACACAGTAGTGATATTCTTTATTTCTCTATTCATTTTCGGATTCCTATCTAACGATCCAGGGCGTAATCCTGGACGCGAAGAATAAAAACTTTGCTTGCTTACTAAATTGTCTTAGTATTTTCATCTATTCTAGACCTTTAACTAGAAAAAAGGGTTCGAGAATTTCGAAAAAAAAAAAAAACGAAATTAAATAGTAAACAAAATACTAAGTCATCAACGGAAAGAGAGGGATTCGAACCCTCGGTACGAATGACTCATACAACGGATTAGCAATCCGACGCTTTCGTCCACTCAGCCATCTTTCCAAATGGAAAAAGAAAAAGTAATTCAAACAAATCAAATAATTACTATGTTCCATTACACATAAAATAATTAAAATAATAGCCTTTCTTTATTCTTTTTATTTCTATATTTATTTATATAGATATTTCTTTCTATCTTGACTTTCTAGAATATATAGAATATATATTTCTATTCTTCTTTATATAAAATATATAAAGAAGAATAGAAATATATTAAGAGAAAGAAAAAAGAAAATACTTCTTTCATTTCGCACGAAAAGGCCTTTTATCCCCACGGCCTGGCCTGGTCAATACCTCGCCGGGCCTTTTTTGTTTGAATGGAGCGTAGATATAGATAAATGATTTATCTGGTTTGATAACAAAAATGCTTGGTTCTTGAAAAGCAAGAACAATAAGAAAAAGAACTCCTTCTAGTCTTTAGATATAGAAAAAATGCCATTTCTTCTTTTTTTCATTCTTTTTTTTTTTTTTTCAATAAATGAATAAAAAAATGAAACTATGACTTCCTGCACAATTTTTCTGTTATGACTTTAACGATTTTCTTGAACTATCAAACTACTACAACAAAAGGTAGAACTTCGTCTTTAGTTATCTAAATTTCTTCTCCTAATCCCATAAAATCCTCCTACGAAAAACTCAATACTTGAATTTTCATGATTCTTTTCTGATCCTATCTTGATTACGTCCAATGTCGTTGTTCGACAAAAGTTCGATTTGGATACAATAATCAAATTGTAGCGGGTATAGTTTAGTGGTAAAAGTGTGATTCGTTCTATTAACCCCTTAAAAGTTAAGGGGTACTTCGGTTTGATTCCTATTCCGATCAAAAACTTTTTTTCTTAAAAGGAATTAATCCTTTACCTCTCAATGACAAATTTGAGGAAAATTATAGATTCTCGTGATTTGTATCCAAGAGTCAATTAGAAAGTGAAAAATTGGATTATGAAATTACGAAACATAATTTTTTGAATTGGATTACTACTTCACTTCCAATTGAATAAGTATGAGTAAAGGATCCATGGATGAAGATAGAAAGGTGGATTTCTAATCGTAACTAAATCTTCAATTTTTGGTTTGTAGATAGGAAATTGAAACAAAATAGCTAACTAAAAGATGACTTTAGTTTACTAGAGGCATCTTTTATTGTTTTAGTTCGGTGGAAACAAAATACTTTTCCTGAGGATTC